TATATCGTCCGCAATCGCCTGAATCTCGAGGCGTTCTTCGAACCAATCATATACTTTATTGAGATAGGTAACCCAAAGCTAGGGACCCCCCCTCCGAGAACTGTATATGAGAATTTCATCTCGTACAGCTCAAACAAAAGAACCCCAATACTTTATTGGTTCAAACGGATATGCAATCGAAAGTTTGAAACTTATAAACCCTCTAATTCAGTCTTCTCTGAAGATAGGAAAGGGTCACAATCCGAAAACCCTTCTTGTGGTGTGGTTATAATGCCAAAAAATCAAGTCGGCTTGCGCATCTTTATGTTGATCGTTAGGAGCCTCTTGAATCTTCTCTTTACCTATTTCTTTGTGTTTTTTATTTTCGTTTTTTTGTTTTAGTTGTGTATAATTTTCATTTTTTGTATTGTATGAATGTGTCCTTTCTCTTGTTTTCTTGATTCTTTTTTAGAGTATATAGGAATTATCTTGTTAAGACCCTATGAATCGATTGAAACCTCAGACTTCTGCTAGAACCGCGATGATTGCACAAACCCTGCAGTGCAATTCAACCTAAATCCAGGGATTCCATGAGTAAGAACCGTGGGATCATCACTTAGTTAATGAGTCACTGAATGCATAGAATGACTAAAAAAAAAAAGAAACTGACTTTTGCCCTTTCCCTTTGATCAAAATAAGGGTAAAAGGGAATTTCAAAGAGGCAAAATCTTTCAATTTTTGACTTGATTTGAGTCCGGCTGCGAGGTCTAAATACGAAGTATGAATCATAGTTATAATACTTTGCGATCTTCATATATTCCGTGCTCCGGATACTCGAATGAATATCCGACGAGGTAAAAGCACCTATCTCAAGATGACAGACCCGCTCTCTGTATACTATCAATAGGATCAATTCGAACAAGTCACACACTCATATTCCGAAAATACAGAAAGAAACAAATTCCGCGATCGAACTGACCAAATAGACTGGGTTTTAAATCCTAGAACTAAACGCTTCACTTTGTATTGAATAACTAGGACTTTTCAATTTTTATGAATCTAATTCACCGAAATTCCGTCCAGTAAAACGGAGGAATTGTAAATCTCCAAAAGGATGGATAGGAAGATCGCAAATAGAGCCATTGCGACACCCATCAAAGGAGTAGTTCCCCACCCTGGAGCTACTTTACCATATTCCGAATTCAATGGTTTCAATAAACTCCCCACATTGGTTCGTCTTGGACCGGATCGAGAACTATCCTCAACGATTTGTGTAGCCATATATCCTATTGTTTTGTATTCATTGAGATCGGTTGACTTTGTATACCATTCCGTTGTAAATAAATTATCTTATCACAGATCCGTCATGGTCTTGAAATTCTATAATAATGGAAACAGCAACCCTAGTCGCCATCTCTATATCTGGATTACTTGTAAGTTTTACTGGGTATGCCTTATATACTGCTTTTGGGCAACCCTCTCAACAACTAAGAGATCCATTCGAGGAGCACGGGGACTAGCTGAAGTACCGGACCTCCCTGATATATATATTATTAGGGGGCACATTACTTCCATTTTACAAGAATGAAAAATCATTTTTATTTTTTTGTTGGAACCTTAGGCGGTTCTCGAAAAAAGATCGAAAAAAAAATTATCCCTAGAGTAGAGACTAAGAGGAATGTATAAACCAATGCTTCCATAAATTTGATCGCAGTTTCCAATTATAGCTTCCCTACCTGTTTAGTCGGGATCCAGGATAAAGAAAGAAAGAGTACAGACCCGGAAAGGGCGGCGATTCCAATCAAAATTTCGCCACCACTCTCCTACTTTCCTAACCCCCTTTCTCCACCACTTTCCTAATTCCACTTATCCACCACTCTCCTAACTTTAAATTTTGGAAAAAATCACAAAAGAAAAATATATAGAGAGGCAAAAAGAATGGAAGAATATTGTGTTGTATCAGACTGCTTGTCTTTTTGTAGTTGGATCGCCAAGTTTTTGGAATGCCCCAAATTCTACTTGAGTATCCAAATCAGGGTCAATACCAGCGAAAACGTCTCTGAACAAGGTTCTAGCACCATGCCAAATGTGTCCGAAGAAGAAAAGAAGAGCAAACGAAGCATGTCCAAACGTAAACCAACCCCTTGGGCTGCTACGAAAAACGCCATCGGATTTCAAAGCAGCACGATCTAACTCAAAAATTTCACCTAATTGAGCGCGCCTAGCATATTTTTTAACGGTAGCAGGATCACTATAAATGACTCCATTGAGTTCGCCACCATAGAACTCAACAGTTACACCTACCTGTTCGACACTATACTTGGATTCTGCCCTTCGAAAAGGAACATCGGCTCTAACAATTCCGTCTCCGTCGACCAAAACTACGGGAAATGTTTCAAAAAAAGTGGGCATACGGCGTACAAAAAGTTCGCACCCTTCTTTATCTCTAAAGATAGGGTGTCCTAACCACCCAACAGCTATTCCATCTCCATTGTCCATTGAGCCCGCTCTGAATAATCCCCCTTTTGCCGGATTATTACCAATATAATCATAAAAAGCCAATTTTTCAGGAATTTTAGCCCAAGCTTCTGATAAACTTTGATTTTCCGCCAGCCCCGCACCAACTCTTCGATATATTTCTTGCTGAAAGTATCCCTGATCCCATTGATAACGAGTGGGTCCAAACAATTCGATTGGGGTAGTTGCTGAACCATACCACATAGTTCCAGCAACAACAAAAGCTGCAAAAAAGACAGCAGCAATACTACTGGAAAGCACGGTTTCAATATTCCCCATACGTAATCCTTTATATAAACGCTGGGGCGGACGTACACTAAGATGGAATAGACCTGCCAATATGCCCAATGTACCCGCTGCAATATGATGAGAAGCTATTCCGCCCGGAACAAAAGGATCAAAACCGTCCACACCCCAAGCTGGATTTACGGACTGTACCCTTCCGGTTAATCCATAAGGATCGGACACCCAGATCCCAGGACCATACAATCCTGTTACATGAAATGCACCAAAACCAAAACAAGCCACCCCTGAGAGAAATAAATGAATTCCGAAGATCTTGGGTAAATCCAAAGAGGGTTTTCCTGTACGTTCATCAGAAAATATTTCTAGATCCCAATACACCCAATGCCAGATAGCTGCCAAAAAGCACAAGCCAGAAAACACAATATGTGCACCGGCCACACCTTCGTAACTCCAAATACCCGGGTTTGTGACAGTTCCTCCTGCGATACTCCAACCACCCCACGAATTGGTTATGCCTAAACGAGTCATGAAAGGTATAACGAACATACCCTGTCTCCACATGGGATCAAGAACAGGATCAGAGGGGTCAAAAACGGCCAATTCATATAAAGCCATCGAACCGGCCCAACCAGCAACCAGAGCCGTATGCATTATATGGACAGAAAGCAAACGACCAGGATCATTCAATACAACAGTATGAACACGATACCAAGGCAAACCCATGGAAATACCCCTTATATCAATGGAAAATAGGCACTATAGGAACTTTATTGCATTGGAAAAACGGATCTCCTCTTTTACCGCGAATTCTTTGGGAGAAAGATTAACGTTTGTTCCATTCTTTTAGTAAAAAATCATAGAAGAGTTTGGTTTGGTTCGTAGGAGCAAAGAGAAGCAGATCTATTCTATACCCGATAAGTACCAATACGCAATGGGGATTGCTCCCATTTTCTATTTCTATGAGGGAGTGCTCTCGTATGTACTCATCATCATTTAAAACAAAAAAGCAAAAGACCCCTTCTTTGCGTACGAATTTTCCTTTATTCCTTCTGTTCCGTCTTCATAAGGTAGACATTGTCATACTATGAAAGATTCTGTCAAAATAAAATAAGAAAGATGATAAGAAAAGTATTGTCATAATAAGAGAGATCTATGAATCAAATATGAGAAGGGCCGGTCATATTACTAGAAGAAAATAGAAAGAAGTAATGTATTAATCGAAGAAAAACATGGCACGGTTATGCTTCCACATCAAAGTACACTAGAGTTTTAAATTAGTGAATAAAATCCATTTTATTTTTATGCCGTTTGGAGTTCCTAAAGTACCCTTTGAAGGTCCTGACGAGGAAGAAGTCACTTGGGTTGACTTATATAATCTACTGTTTCGGGAAAGGGTGCTTTTTTTAGGTCGAGAAATTAAAGCGGAGATCACAAACAACCTCGTAAGTCTTCTGGTATTTCTCAGTGTAGAGAGTCCTGATTGGCGTCCAACCCTGCTTATAAACTCTCCTGGGGGACTAGTATTCTACGGGCTAGCTATTTATGATACTGTGTGCGCTGCGAGGGCAAGAACCCTATGCGTGGGACTAGCCGTTTCCATGGCATCTATTGTTTTGATCGGAGGAGCTGACAGCAAACGCGCAGCATTCCCTCACGCTTGGCGCCAATGCGTTTTTTATTTGAAAAATGAAAAAAAAAAAAGAAGACTATGCCTTCGCCACATGAAATATGAATATTAAGTAATAATAGCATGGCACTTTGAATTCGATACGAGAAAACTCCCCTTTCGTGTTTTTTTTTCGAACATTAGATTATGTATCGAAAGAGTAGTATGAAATAAGAGGCATCCCCAATTGCATTTTTTCTATTGGGGACCCCTTTTTAGCGTACCAAACTTTTTGTTTTCACACCAGAAAACTCTTACCAATTGTCATGAAAGAGTAAAAAAACTTTGGGATTGTTAAATCACAAACGAAATAAATATATAAATCAGCGGAGCCATCATAGTATTTTTGAACTTCTTCGAAAGAAAGGATGGTAAGTGGATCATTTAACGATCTGGGTCTGATAGTCCCTCTGTTTTCCCTTTCTTCAAGAGAAATGAAAGTGAAATTCCACTGTAAAGCCGTATGCAATGCGCAAAAGATGCCTGTACGGTTGTTGTTGTTCAAGTCTTTTTTTTTCGTATTCTTTATCTTCTCTTTTCCCCTTATCATGCGAGACGAAAGAACGACTTTTTATACATATCATCAGGGTAATGATCCATCAACCTCGTATGAAGGAGTTTGAGGACGAAACGACTGAAGTTATCAGGGAAGCGCGTGTAATGTTAGGCTTGCGCGAATGCATCACAGAGATTTATGTACAACAAACAGGCCAACCCTGCTGGGTTATATCTGCAGACCTGGAATGGGATACTTATATGACAGCAACGGAAGCCAAAGCGTATGGAATGATTGACATGATACTTGTAAAACAAAAAAAAGAGGACGGAAACTGATGAAACCAAAGATGAAGCTGGGTCTCTTGATACACCCCGCGAGCTTGGGATCCTCTATTAACTAACATAACAGAAAAAAGAACGGTTTTGCTAAAATCCACGACTTTCTATTTTCTATTCTTACCGGATTGCATTTAAAATTCTTCAATTCTATTAATCAAGTAAAGTAAATAGCAGGAATTTAGAAGCTTACGGTTAGGATGGATCTAAACCAATCCATTAGGTATATTATTTAGCATGCCAACTACTAAACAACTTATTAGAAACACAAGACAGCCAGTCAGAAATGCTACGAAATCCCCCGCTCTTAGGGGGTGCCCTCAGCGCCGAGGCACATGTACTAGGACGTATGTGCGACTCGTTCAGATCACAGGATTACTAGCTGGGAAAAGAATTTCCAGTATTAATGAGTAGTACCGGAGAATAGAGTGGAAAGAACCCTATCTAAAAACGAAAAAAATCTATCCTATGTGTCTGAAATTTATGGTTTTTTTATTGGTTCAAATCCAATCACCCCAATTTTTCATTTAAGAGTGCCCCATTGGGAGTAAATCTGTATCCCATTAAGCGGGGGGAATTCCATTTTAAAAGCGGAAAGAGTATACCTCTGTTCTTGCAAGAACGGACTCAGAGGGTCAGCTACCTAGCGAATCTTTCTAATTAAATACCGTTACTGTATAGGTGGGTCTCGTTGGGAAAGACCTATTACTGAATAATTTATAGGTAGAGCCGAAGAGTGTGAACTGTACAAGTTGCCACTGGCATTGATTAAAGGAAAGAGGGGGCTCCGGTGTATAGAGGAGACCTTGCCGTTCAAGAAGAAGAAGTAACCATAGAAACGATGGAACCCGCTATTTCATTATTGACTTATTTCTATTTATCCCTTTTTATTACTAAGTCTTTTTGATACTTAGTATCAATAGAATTTTTGATTTCAAGGTGACATGCCTAGAAAAAAAAGAAAGAATCGCGGTCAGGAAGGTTATAGTAGCAAAAGCCATTGGAATTCTTATTTTATACATTGGAAAAATACGTTTTGTTATTAAAAAACTAGGAGAGGGAAAAGAGTAACTGAAAAAAAAAAAAAAGAAATCCATTAACATTAGTTATTCATCAAAGTTTCATTTATTTAATGTCCAGAACTAAGCGAGGTTCTACAGCTCAGAAACATAGAGAAAAAATGCATTCCTTTGCATCGGGCGCTCTAGGAGCCCATTCGAGGCTTACTCGAGTTATTGCCCAAGCGATAATAAGAGCGTTGGCTTCGGCTTTTCGTGATAGAGCTAGGCAAAAGAGGGATTTTCGTCGTTTGTGGATCACTCGGCTAAATGGAGTAATTCGAAAAAATGCGGTATTCAACAGTTATAGTCAACTAATATATAATCTATACAAGGAACAGTTGGTTCTTAATCGTAAAATGCTTGCACAAATAGCTATCTCAAATAGGAATTGTTTTTACACAATTTATAGCTATCTCAAACAGAAATTTTCTTTACAAAATTTCCAGTGAGATTCTAAAATAAGGGGATTGGGATAAACCCCCCGAACTCTTTTAATTGAATTCCATTTTTTTTGCCTCCAGCAAGAGGGCTTTTTCTAAGAGTGTTTCATTCATACGAAGTAGTCTAGCATGGAAAGAAAAAAAAGCCAAAATGCGTGCTTGTTTTACAGCACGAGTAAGAAAGCTGTGTTCTTTCTTTCCCGCTCCCTTCACGCATCTAGCTAAGATTTGCCCTTGCTTACTAAGGAATTGGCTAAGGAAAAAAATGCTTCTATAATTCAAATTTATAAGCTCCCCCTGAGGGGAGCAAGTGGGTAGATCACTTCAAATTTGATTTATTCTTTGGCTAGGGTTTGGTATTTTTTTTTCGATTTATCTTCCGGTTTGTTGCCGCGTATCGAGTCGGCGCTGTTTAGCGCTTTTTTGACTTGGTTTAGCTAAACCAACCGACTCGGTTTTGCTCAGAGAGGCACTTCGACCCTTAGAGTCCTCTAGAGCAGTTTTTTTTCTTTTTTTTTTCCTTTGCCTTTGCCGGATTTCTCCAGCAAGGCCGCTTTTGCTAAGAGGGTTTCATTCATATGAAGTAGTTGCTCACTAGCATGGAAAGAAAAAAAAGCCAAAATGCGTGCTTGTTTTACAGCACGCGTAAGAAAGCTGTGTTCTTTCTTTCCTGCTCCCTTCACCGATCTAGCTAAGATTTTCCCTTGCTTACTAAGGAATTGGCTAAGGAAAAAAATGCTTCTATAATTCAAATTTATAAGCTCCTCCTTAGGAACCGGTAGCAAGCGTGGACCAAAAGATGGCTTTTTTTTTTTTTTCAAAAAGGATCGCTTTTTTTTCTGTTTGGTTTTAAAAAGAGTGGGCTTGGGTGTCAAAAAGAGTCGATTGAGTTTAATCATGGTTTGTTTATTCCTTATCCTGAAAATCTTATTTCGATCGGATCAAAATGATTTATTTAGAATTCAAACAACAAAAAGAAGAGTTACTTAAAAAGAGTTACTTTGTTTATATAGAGTATAATATAGCATAATATTAAAGATATTTTCTATTATATTTCTTATTTGGAATTCTATAAGATATATAATACATATATAATTAATGCCCTTTTTATGCTCCTTGGAAAGCAGCTCTTTGGCTCAATCTCTTATCTCCCCATGAATCGTATGTTTGAAACAATGGGGGCAGAATTTTCGTAATTCCAATTGACTAGACGTATTGTGTCGATTCTTTTGAGTAATATATCTGGAAATGCCTGGTGAGTCCTTTTTTGTCTTTTTATTATTAACACCATTTCGAACACAGCTCGTACATTCCAAAACAACCCTTACTCGGGCTTCTTTCCCCTTCGCCATAAACCTCCTTGTGGTTGTTTGATTCACCCAACTCCTCTCTCTTTCCGAACCAAAGAAACGAAAAAAAAAAGAAGTTCCTGCCTCGAAATCGAATTCTGAAAGATTTCGTTGCAATCAATAGAGTTATGAAATAATAGGTAATACAAGGATTTATAACTCTCTCTCTTTCTACTTAGAATTGCAGTTCAACATCTCGTTTCAATATCCTATACAAAACTCTTCCCTAAGCACGTTTTGGTTCACTCTTTCACTCTATTTCTATTATTAATAAATAATAAAAGGGGAATCGGAAGTCGAGTTCTCCTTGGACTGAGCCGACCCCTTTCTTTCTCTTATCTTACCCTACCCCCGTCTCCCCTTCTCTTCTATCTCCTTAATTTAATATTAATAAAGGAGGGGGAGAGGGATTAGTCACAGATATTTGACTGTGGTTCTATCTCTAATCTTCTGCATCCCTTCCCATATCAATAACTAGAATTAGAATTAAAAAAAGGGGAATGTCAGCGCATCCGGAAAGAAACGATTAATCTCGATCAATAGACCTGCCAAAGCCCCGAACCATAGAGTGCTTAGTACCGGCGCCGCGGAGAGATATGTTTTTAGATCTCGCATTTCAAACCCTCCCTCAGTATTCCTTATTATAAGACATAAAGGTAATACATATATGATCGGATGTATAGAGTTAAGGACTGCTTTTATTTCTACGAAAATTAATAATTCAAATTGCGATGTACAATAATTGGGTAAATAAGATTGTGACTTTCCTAAAACGGAAAGCAAAGATATGCCTCCTCTCCGCCTCAACTGAACATTTCAAACAACTATTTCTTTTTCTTTATGACGATTTCATGTGTAGATAAATGTCGATAAACCTTTTCTTTTTATATAATGTTATTATAATAGAATTATTTTAATTAGAATAGAGAATAGAATTATTATCTTCTTTATTGTTATCTTATATATATATGTATATCATATATCTATATGTCTTATATGATACCGAGAAAAAAAAAAAGAAATGGAAAGAGAAATTGTCTAGATCAATAGAGGAAATAAGGGTATGGAAAACAATACAGGAATTCTACACTGTAGTGTAGACCGATTGAAAGAAAGGGATGTAGCGCAGCTTGGTAGCGCGTTTGTTTTGGGTACAAAATGTCACGGGTTCAAATCCTGTCATCCCTAAATACTGCCCCCCTGAGCAGTAACGAGAGATCCATTGAGGTCGATTCAAATTGGACATACAGAATTTCTAATTTTATGGTATAATATATGATAGATATAAAAAACTTATTCGGGTTACAAAAAGAAAAAAAAAAAAAGCGCCCTTAGTTCAGTTCGGTAGAACGCGGGTCTCCAAAACCCGATGTCGTAGGTTCAAATCCTACAGAGCGCGATTTCACTCTTCGTGCATCAATCACATCAAAAAAAATGAGAACGAAATGCTTGAAGAGCAATCTGAACTTGACCCCTCATAGATAAAAGAAAGGGGGAGGTCCGTCAAAAAAAGAAATGCTAATTAATCAAAGGTCCGACTGATCGCCACGTCTGTATTGTAAATATGCAGTTACAAATAATCCAGCTAAAGTAATAGGAATTAGGCCCAAAACGATTCCAAATAGAAAAACTTCAATCATTTCCATTTCGTTGAAGAGGAAAAAAGAGAGGTAATATACATCTCTAAATATTAATCCATATTACCCATAAATCTCAACAATCAATAATAATAATTTACATTTGAAGCACTAAAAAAATCTTAATTTCAAATCAAATAAGTCGTATCTTGCTCAGACCAATAAAAAGAGCTGCGGTTATAGTTAAAGACACTAGTAGAAAACCGAAATAACTAGTTATAGTAGACATGAAAGAACTAAATGAAATATGTTTTTTTATACATATGTTTAG